GGGAAGCAAGCATCTGAAAGTTCCTATCTATCTCTCTCGAGTCACTGGCCTTGGAGGAACGAATGGAATCAACTCAACCCGTCTTCATCTCTCAAGGACCCTGACGGAACGGAATTAGACCTAATCAAGCAGCAAAGGCGAGTAAGCCAGCCAATCCGAGTCCATTGCCATGCGCATTTTATTCCTCTCTTTCCTCCAAATAGCGTAAGATAAGAGAAGCGGGTGCTCTTTTCCCCTCAATAGGGTGCTCTTCTCCCTCGGAAGGGCTTAAAAGCGCCTTGCTTGTCTCTTATTCAGACAGCACAGAATCAGAAGGCACTTAATCAGAATCTAAGTCTTTCTCCTCCACTCCAAACCTGCCAATCCGATCAAAAACAAGCCCAAAACACGGGGGTTGGGGATTTTTATCACATTGAGATGCTGCCTTAGGAAGAGAAATCCGATCTCCACTCTCTCAAAGAAATACGAAGGCTCACTCCGGTTGCCAGTTGGGGCACGAAGGAGATGGGAAACATATGATGAAATACCGACCACTTGGGATCGGGTGAAGGGACAGGAACAATGGAACTGGGAGAGGCAGAGCCAGGTTCGGATTGAACGGAGAGATCCGAAGATGGCGCGAGGTCGGTTCCAGGGAAAGAAGAACAAGGAAGCTATAGTCCATCTATTTCGTCCAAATCCAAGTCTATTGGGTGAATGCACTCCTCGCTTAGAGCAACCTTCTCTGCATTCCCCGGCAAACCTCCTTCGAAGTGAATGACCAACCTAGCTCGTGTATGGAATGATAATATGGCCCACTCCTCATTTACATTGTTCGAACCCTAAGAGGGGAGTACCTAGCCATCTGCTCCCAACTATTCATCTCACTCTCCATCCCCGAAAAAAACCATCTCTCGATGATGGGAGAAAAAAGCCTTTTGTGCTCTGTCCTTCACTCCAAGACGTGTATAATCCTTTCCTTTAGAGTTGTTATTAATTAATATTAGGCTCACCCGGCGGGGGACAAAGAGATTCTAGTCAGTCAAATGTAGTTTTAGTTAATTCCTAGATTCCTTAATTTCTTGTTTTTTTTCTTATTCTAATGAAATTCTTATTAACGACTGGGACATCAAGGGACTAGCACCTGCTTCCCTGACATTGATTTCTCAATTCGAGCAACTTGCACTACTTTTGATTCGAACCCTGTTTTAGGTGTAGTTCCGTCAGCTGCCGGAACGGAATGGAAACTCAAGTACCCGGGGGGGCCGAAGTGCTACAGGTTTCATTCTTTATGGTTCCGTCAAGGCGCTCTTGCGCACTTCCGTTTTCTACGCTGGGTTCGAACCCGCTACTTCTGGCGTGACGGACCAGGACTCTAACCAACTTAGCGATTTACCGCCGAAACGCTCTCTCAATGAGAGCTCATACTACTCAAAAAAAAGTAAAGGTGGCTTACTTTTGAAGTGAAGCAACTGTTAAAGACTGAAAGACCGCTTTCTTACTAGAATAGAAGGTAACATCACTTAGCCAACCTTTTCGATTGAATACAGTCACTAAGCTAGTCACCTCACCTCTCTTTCTTACCCGAACTTACAACCTTTCTTTCTCGCTCGGCCTAATAGAGTTGCGCTTTCTTAGTAAATTGCTTTTCATTACCAACCTGTCGTCTTACAGCACGAAGTTACCTGATGTTCGCCTTCTGACGGAGAGATGTTAGCCTTGAGCTATTAGTAAGCACTCACTTACTTTCTTTACGTTGAGTTAACCCGGCGGGTTCGCCTAGATGCCTAGTGGAGAACGAGCCGGTGGGAAAGAGCTGGAGATCATGAAAAGCATTTCCACACAAGGAGGCAGGCGGCTGGGAAGCTTCGCTTCTAGAATGCCGACTACATGGGAACAGATTAAGGATAGGTTTCTTCTTATTTATTCTTGCTGCCCGCTCGATTTCGAGATGTTCCCGAGAAGAAAAGAAAGAGCTCGCGAGAAAGCTCGTAAGTTGAAGTTGAAATGGTAAAAAGTATCGATTCCGCGGAAGAAGGATCTGTTACCATGTAGTCGGGGCCGGCCACACCGGGGAATATCACTAATTGGAAGGAAAAGGAGGGCTTCGATCCATTGTGATTAGGTTCCTTGGTGTGGAGAGATCTCTGCCATAAAACAGAGAGCTCGTAGGCCTTATTCTGCTGATCAAAGAGCGACGTAATTCCCCATTCATTCGAAGTAGTCTAGTATAGTATAGAACAGAGGCATTCTGGGCCGACTACTACGACTACATGTGCATCTAGTGCAGTGGCTTGGTCTTGCAGAGCCTTGACCATCTTCCGAAGTTCTAAATAATCTACTGATCAAACGCTGTAGGAGCGGACTGCTCTACATTCAGCCGAGAGCAGCTCTCCCTCATTACACTCGTCCAGCCATCTTCACGAACTTGTACAATCGATGCAACAAAGATAGCCAACTCCATTATCGAATAAATAAGGAAACAGGCGACGATTTGGCACCAGATATCCGGAGGTGTGGA